TCCTTCAAATTGTATCTGATTCAACCCAGGTATTGTAGACATTTCCCCATTTTCATCCCCGAGCATTTTGAATTTCCCATTTCTCAAAAGAATCCCATTCTTTTCTCATTCTTCATCGAATCCTACGAATCGATCTAATAATGATGGAATTGAATTTCTATTCTGTTTACTGAATCACATGAAATTTTATCTAACTCCATATACCATATAATATATGTGGAATGTATGAAATATGAAATGCGTATGAACGGAAGAAGAAAAATTATACTCAAATTTTTATTTATATTTAGAACAAACAGATACAGAAAAGAATTGATAAATGCCATTTAGCCGCATGGAGTTTTGTTTTTGTATAGAATATAAAAAAAAATAATTCAATTTCTACCATTATTATGATATTACATATTCCAATCCGATTGAATACCAGAAAAATGAAAGGAATTCCTGATTTGATCTGTTCATTGAGATAAAGACAAAATAATCCTAAAATATATATATAGGGAGAGAGTTGATTTTTCTAGCGCTTAATTTTTTCATGGACTCCATTGTTCAAAAAACGATTCGCAGAGAAGATAGATGTTTTTACCCACTTTTTAGTTTTTTATTTTTTAGTAGAATATTTAGAATATGATTGAAGTGCGTACGAAAAGGGGGCTTATATTTATTAAACATGTGCAGATATAGCATTTCTATTTATATATGTCTTTCTTTATATTCCATTATAACGCTCTAATGGAGACAAGACATGGCGTGCTCTATCAAAAATTTTATTTTTTCTTTTATTTTAATCTATTCAATGAAAAATTGAAACACGATAATTTCGTGCTGATTCCCTATGGACATCATATCTAGATAGATAAAATACCTCATTAGATAACTATAACTGTGTAACAACTTATGCTCTGGGGTTTACATAGACTCATAATTGCTGTTATATTATTATAATATACTTGAAATTCAGAAAGTTTTTTTTTATTGAAAAAAAAAAATCAATACTGATTAGTTATGTATCCAGTTTTATTTTCTTATACCATTAGAAAAAGACAAGTGAAGAAGAATCGTCCATAAATTTGCAGTCAATAGTTAACCAATTTATTTGTCCTGAATTTTGACTTTTGTAACTGAGAATCCACATTTTCTTTTTCAATAGAAAAGAAAGGGAAAGTTTTTAGATATTGTGTGTCTTGAGATACTATAACCAATTGAAGGTATGGATCCGATCTAAAAATGAAAAAGAAAAGGGAGATACTCTCCTTTTTTTGTTTGTAGCCTTTTGGCGACATGGCCGAGCGGTAAGGCGGGGGACTGCAAATCCCTTATTCCCCAGTTCAAATCCGGGTGTCGCCTGATCAACAAAAAATTCGAAATCCTAACGTCTCCTAACGTCTAGGATTCAAGGAAAAACTAAAGTAGTGGAAGGGAATCAGTAAATCTTGATATGGGAGCCCCCCTTACTAATGGAGTGGCTACTAGAGGAGTCTTGAATTAGATTGGATAACGGGAGTGTCTAATTAACTAATGAATGGTTGTAGAAGGGTTGGAAGATACTTTGTATACAGACGGATGAAAGTCTCTGAATGTTCAGGCATCCAATTAATATTAGATTGGATAGATAATTGGCTTTTACTTAATGAGGGACACCAAAAGAAAGAATAAGTCTTATTATTGATACATGTGAGTAACATTCTTTTGATATTTCCAAAAGTGTTACTGCGCATTTTGCTTGTGCTTAATGGTTCTCGATTTTACTCGAAATCATATAAGAGCTTGTTATAAGCGGATTTATCGAAGTGATTCATCAACGGTGGCGTGTCACAATTCCCTTTTCTTTTTGACTCTGCGCCAGTAATTCCACTATTATTAGTGAACAATAATGGAAAAATTGAATTCCTTCATATTTGTTTCATATTCATAGAGATAGGGGACATAATACACATGGATATAGTAAGTCTTGCTTGGGCTGCTTTAATGGTAGTCTTTACATTTTCCCTTTCACTCGTAGTATGGGGAAGAAGTGGGCTCTAGGGGTACTCCTAATTGGGGTTGAGGAATCAAACCGTATCAATTGTTTTCTAGATCGTTTTGCAAAGCCTTTTTTTATTTTAACTATTTTATTAGTCTTCATTTCGAAATTCTTGGATTCTAGTGGAGTAATGTATTCTATGAATAACACCTTTTCAATCAAAATCAAACAAACATTTCAATAATCCCCATGTTCGTATTTCGAAAGTAAAAGGGATCCGGATGATAGGCAATTAAAAAAAAAAGAATTCTTCCTAAATTGTCTATTTTGATGAACCAGCTCTTACCAGAGTTATAAACGGACAATGAGGGACAAGGAACCCCCTTTGTTTTCTGTATTTGCTTGTTTTTATTTCCCTCCCTCTTTACTGTTCAAAGAGAAAAAAAAAAGTCTTTTTTTTATTTAATTTAATAAGATCTTGCCTTAGTGTAGTCACATATTAGACACTTACCCCCAGTTTTAGTTGAATTTCATTTATGAAATGCTTTATTGACTCATTTCATATCATGGATCAAAGAAGTTAAATTCAAAATCGGCAGGGTATACCCTTTTTTCGAAACGAAATACGAAGAAAAGTTACCATAGAACTCTTTGGATCATCTGTCAGTTGCTCAACGAATTACTTCTTTGGAATGTTCAAAAAAAAAGATTACTTGGTTTTCTTTTTTTTTTATTAATTTAATTAATATATGCCTATTCCATTCCATTTTTCCTTCATTTCTGATTATTTTAATAGGAATCTCGGTATCCACCAAAAAAATCAAATCCATGAAATGAAAGAATTATAAAATCGTAAGACTTGCCTTTCAATTATTTCAGATTAATTGAAATCAACACAAATAAAATAGATCAAGCGAAGAAATAAAATTGAGATACTATGTACAGTACATATATTTAATTGATATCGACATGTATGAAGATACATATTGTGGATTCATCTATATTAAGCTTGTATCTTTCTACATTACAATAATAGATATAGATAGTATGGTAGAAAGATTCATATTTTTTTTCTACCATACTATCGAGTTTTATAGGATACTGCTGATTCTAGTCCATTCATTTTATTTAAGACGTGAGATTTGAATCCTTTTTTTCTTAACTCCTTGATAAAAAGTCAAGTTCCATTCAAATTAATCACTTTGACTGACAGTTTTTACGTATATTATAAGTAAAAAAGCGGTAGGAACTAGAATGAACAGCGCTGTAGCAATAAATGCGAGAATATTTACTTCCATAATTTCATTGTTTTTTTTACTTCGCAATAACTCGGGATTTAATCCCATAGAGATGATAAATTTGTCGCTTGTAAATTCAATGCAATGACTTACATTTCAATGACATCGAATCGGATCAATATCATGAATAACAATATCTAGGCTATCAAATCGATTCACCGTCGAGAATTGAATAGTATAACATAGGAAGATCTTTTATCCACACCGAATACAAAAAGTGATGCCTGGTCCAATCAAAAGAATTCCTTTCCTTTATTTATATATATTCTTTTCCAACCTTTCTTTTCGATAATCTACCGCCTTCCTTGTACAATCATCTGATGATGTATCATCTGACTGCTTTTCCACTTTCACCGTTTACAAATAGTTTCCAAATAAACCCCAACAAAAAAGAGAAAGGAAAAAATAAATAAAAAAAAGATAAAGATATCGTTGGGAATGAAATTCTGTCATTTGTATCCCCTTTGACAGAAAACGGAGGGATCAATTGATGTATTTTAAAAATTTTATCCGTCGGGACTGACGGGGCTCGAACCCGCAGCTTCCGCCTTGACAGGGCGGTGCTCTGACCAATTGAACTACAATCCCAGGGAAATAAAGAAAAGTGTACAACATAGATAGTCTTATGATTTCATTCAAGCCATTTTCTATTTAGATTTTAGATTCAAAGCCGGGTTGTAACAAACAAAGGCGCGAGTGATATATTGATATCCATACGGGTATGCACTTTGAGTGAGAGCGACGCGGATTCCTAGTTACTAGGAATCCTTTCGTTATTGCCAAATAAATCGATCAATAATCAATTTGAAAATGAAAACAAAAAAGAGTCTTCTTTTTTGTTTACTTTACTCTTTTTCTTTTCATTGAACTTTCTATTTAATGATCCTGATATGAATCTAGAGCGTTATCAAGGTCATAATTTATGGGAACAACTAAATAAATAGAACAAAATAAAAAACAAATAGCGGTAGGGATGGATATATCACAAAATTGGACTTTTTTTATTCTTCCCTAATTTTTTTGTTTGGCTTTTCGGGAAAACAAAATACAAAAAAATGGGCATTTTAGGTTATGGCGGATCAGCGAATTATTGGGCCGAGCTGGATTTGAACCAGCGTAGACATATTGCCAACGAATTTACAGTCCGTCCCCATTAACCGCTCGGGCATCGACCCAGGAAGAATCAATTCTAGGTTTATTGATAATCCATGATCAACTTCCTTTCGTAGTACCCTACCCCCAGGGGAAGTCGAATCCCCGCTGCCTCCTTGAAAGAGAGGTGTCCTGAACCGCTAGACGATGGGGGCATACTTGCCTGACCGCGACCATACTATGCTCATAGTATGAGCAGTTTTTTGAAATTGTCAATATAATGGAATGACTAGAGCCGAAAGCTTTTTCCATCTTTTATGATTTTCCATTTTTGATTCACGATTTATACTCAGTAAATCATTCATTTTAATCGCCACTCTATTCGATATAGAAATAAATTAGATAAATTCAATCTATTATATAAATATTTATTAGAAATAAATAGATATTATAAAAAGAAACTAGATTATATTAATAATACAAAGTATAAGATCAGTGATTGGTTTAACATAAACATAAAAAAGGGAGTTAACCTTCATTTTTTCCACTTTCATTCATTGATTCACTCATTATTACGACGAGACAGGCATGTTTCTATCTCACACTAAGCCGGTAAATTAACAAAAAGTAAATCGGGAATTTTTGGA